TCGCAGATATCGAACTATCTGAATGCGATATCCGCTAAATTAGAGAATGAGGCTATCGGCTTCCTAACAGACGGCACTAAGATACTGGAAGTTCGCCCCCTAAGCGGGTAGCAAGGACGGCTATAGCTATAATAGATATTTTACTCTAAACATACCATGCATCGGGTAAGGCATCCATCAGAGTAGTTGGGGTGGGCTATCGATCTCGAGCTACTGCATATATGAACTGGGTCGCCCGGGTATAGAAGCTATGGATTTACTGTGTATGGATCACCAGCCTTAGCCAGAACATGCTCTAATTGGTCAAGGGGGTATACGAGTGACTGGACTATATATGTAATACGATCTACAGACAGATCCCGACCAAAGCAGATACTTACCTTTCTTTCTAATACTGTGAGTTCAAAATATTCCATATCCAGGATGGTCCTATAATGGGGAACATCGAGAGCTTGATCCAAGTGATCGCGAACAAGCCCCTCATACTCCCCAGGATTATTCTGGGGAGGAAGGTTGTAGTAATAATGGCTCTGGAGACTTCGTATGCGAGCATAAATCTCAGCTTCGTTCTCGGCTGCTATTTCGGCTCTAAACGTAGCCCATGATTCACTGCTCGAGGAAGACTCCAAAGCCGGAAGACTTGTTGGATTTCCACTTTCACTGGATCCGGAAGAGACTTGCAAAATGGTAATTCCTGTCATCAGAGAAAAAATAAATTTTTCGCTAAAGTAGATAATAATAAAATGAGAATGAGAATTACGAAGAAAAGAACTCTTCTTTCTCTTCGAAACTCTCATTCGATAAATAAGGATTAAACTAGTTAAAAATAAGAAAAAAGTGAGGATGGTGGAAATTTTTGGGCGGCTGCCCGTTCCTAGAAAACGTCCGATAAAGAGAAAGAAAGCTGTTCCGAACAGAGGAAAAACCCTCCGAACCAGAAGAATTGTGTGAAATAAGTGAATTTATCCAGCTGAGCAGTTCTAGAGGAACGAGTTTGGGTGTTGTTAGCAGATAAAACGGTAAGGGGGTGCGCTATCGCTATAAGGGCTCAGGGCTTGCTGCTTCTTTTTTCTTTGCTTTCTTGCTGTATGAGAAATTCCATGAGGGGGCACCACTCTTTCTATGGATTGATCACAAGCCGAAAGATGGTTAGAGCGTCCATCAACTAAAGATCTCGTCATCTTATTTTTTTTAGGGAGTGTATCGTGTAAGCGGAGAGAGCGAAGCGAGCTTTATAGAAGCTCGAAGCCTTTTTTTACAGGAGCTATGAATCAAGAAAACGCCTTGACTAGTAAGCAAGAAAAGGGCTGCCAGTAATAGTCACGCCACAGCTGACTGCGTAGCCTTCTGCCACGCAATACAGGACAAGATTGATGGAGGCTTGCTGAAGTTTCCCGAAAAGGGAAAACAGATGTTGATTGACAAGCAACCATTTCCCAAGACCGCGCAAGCAGCGCCGGTGTATATTCATTACCACTACGGCGTAAACCCCGAATCAGAAGGTGAACCTACGGTGTAACCGTAGACTTCTAAGTTGCCCAAGAAGTATTTGATCGCTTCAGGAAAATGGGTGTGCTGAGACCAGTCACACAAGAACCATCTTCCGCAGTCATTGAAGAGATTGTCGATCACCAGACCGACTATTTAAATGTAAACATGGTTACGATCCTGCGAAGGCCGGACCAACCTCGGCTAAAAATTGATCTACAAGGGGGCCTTCTAGGATCTAGAATCCCTGTCAGTAAGCGTGCCGTTGTAATCGGCCAAGAGGCTACTCAAATACTTCGCTGATGCTATATTACAAAGCTTCGAGCTGTCAAGCCTAAGGTCGGCCCACCTAACCTAATAGTAATAGGCGGATGGAAGCAAGAAAAGGACTGGCTAGCTCGTGCAATCAATATATCGTCACCCCCATGCATATAATAGCTACGAGCTGCTGTAAGCGCTCTTGCACGAGTACTCTATCACGAGTACACTAACAAGAGAGGAACTACGAGCAGAAATCAGTAGTCACTCTGCTACTTCAAGATATTGCGTAAAAAAGAAAGAGAGTCCGTCCGTCTATTGAGCGGCCGAGAATCTTATGTCAAAAGGACCAATAAAAGCGGATATGCGACAGCTGATTTGCTACAACTAATCTGCGAAAACAAATATCTTATATAAGAATAGAAACCTCATATCCGCAGTTCTATGCCGATAGGTTACTTCGATGTGCCTTGCTTGCATCCCCTTTCGTTTGTGCATTCCAACTCCCATGCTTTCCGTTGGTCAACAACCAACCACAGCTCTCTATAATTCTTCACTACTCGTACAGGAAGGAGTCTCTTTCTGTCTGGGGGGAATCATTTGTTTTTCTTGACAAAAAAATGGAAAATCAACAAATAGTGGTTTATGGTAATCCAACGCCTAGTGATTTACTATTTATGGATAGTGCTCTTTTTTCGTTCCCTGCATCCAAAGCCTCTTCGACCCTTTCTTCAACTGTTTCGGACGCGGAAAG